TGCTTCCAGACATGCCGAGCTCCACAAATTATTGTACGTTCAAAAAAAAAAAAGGGCGGGTCAATTTCGTGAAAGATAAAATCAGTAAATTGAAAACTACTGATATTATATCTTTGTGAGATTGTCAATTTTGTACCAAAGGTGTATTTAGAGTAGACCAAATCAGTATAGCTACCCTTCCTCTAGCACAGCAACGCAGTCTCAATAAGTACCGAAAGGAAATGCTATATCTTCCTTATTTATGTATAAATTTATGTTTCCTTAGAATATAAGATTCAGTCAGGTTTACATTAGTGGCTTCGCCATAGTAAGATAAAGTAAAGATCTTGAATCTATGGGCTCTAATAATTAATGAAAGATCTCATTAAATCCCTTTGGTGATTCATATTTTTATTTTTTTTTTTTTTCTATTCCTCTTTCCAAATCTAATGGGCAACTAATTTTTTTCTATTACTGTACTTAATATAATGATATAATGAGTTCAAATGAAAAAAGTAAAAGAGAATCTAAAGCCCTTAGATCTTAGATCTAAAATGTATGATATTTCTTGAAAAATAGATGATCAAAATGTAGGTATTTTCAAATTCAATTCTTTCATTTTCTTCCAAATTATTCCAAAATTATTTAAACTAAAATGGAATTCTGTTGAATCAAGAATTTTCAATGCGTTTTTATTACCGTCGTATTTGAATTAATACTTAGGTAAATGTTTTATTCATATATGTAGTAAAAGAACATATCTAATTTAGCTCTTTCATGCCTATTCTAACTAGTTATTTCGGCTTTTTACTGGCTGCTTCAACTATAACACCAGCTCTATTTATTGGTTTGAACAAGATACAACTTATTTGAAAAGAATAAAATTTCATAAACAATTTTTTTTTATTACAATTAAAGCCTCTCTGAATATTTCATTTCAGTATTCTATGGTTCCTCCCCGCGTCAATTGCCAATTCCAGGCCATTGAGATTCACGGATAATTCAGATTAATATTTAGGGATAGATCTTACCTCTCTTTTTATTCCCTAAAACAAATTGAAATGATTGAAGTTTTTCTATTTGGAATCGTCTTAGGTCTAATCCCTATTACTTTAATAGGATTATTTGTAACTGCATATTTACAATACAGGCGCGGTGATCAGTTGGACCTTTGATTGAGTAACATTTTTTTTTTATTGACCTCCTCTTTGTAGGAGGTCAAATTCAAGTTGCAATTATACTAAGTTATTTCATTGTAATTTAGCATAATATAAACGGAATGGAATCACGCTCTGTAGGATTTGAACCTACGACATCGGGTTTTGGAGACCCGCGTTCTACCGAACTGAACTAAGAGCGCCTTCTTATATCTATGCAAATCTTACTCAATGAATCCCTCGTAACTGTCCATAGGAGAAAGAATAGGTAGGGATGACAGGATTTGAACCCGTGACATTTTGTACCCAAAACAAACGCGCTACCAAGCTGCGCTACATCCCTTTTCAAAATTGTTGTACAGTTTTATTGTACAAAATTCATGTCTTGTTTTCTACATCCTTCTTTTTTTCCTATACCCATATAAAATGTTCTTGTCATTTTTTTATCGACAAGATTTTATCTGCTGAGTCATTGTACATATGCATTTTAGTTAGTAATTACTAATTTTAATGAAATTTAGCGCAAAAACAAATGTCCTTGAACTACAAGATTAGGTTATCTATGATCTATGTATTATAATTTTGAGAATTTACAATATCAAACTAGACTATGTATGTATTAGCCATTACAATATACAAGAAAAAGGAAAATATCAAATAAAATAAGAAGGAGGATTTGAAATGCGAGATATAAAAACATATCTCTCCACGGCACCTGTGCTAACCACTCTATGGTTTGGGTCTTTAGCAGGTATATTGATAGAAATTAATCGTTTATTCCCAGATGCCCTGTCATTCCCCTTTTTTCATTCTGATTGAATTATTGTATTGATATGTGAATAAATAAAAAATATTTGGGATAAATTATACATAACATGGCTCCTATTTTATTCCCTTTTTATTTTTTATTTAGGATAGGAAGAAAGACTAGTTAGAAAAAATTGTGCTATATCCTTAATATTCTTAACATGACTCTCTTTCTTTCTAGTTAGTAACTTTTCTTCATATTCTTAATCTTAATTTTGTATTGGGTTCGGATTGAAAAGCAAGTTAGGAGAGTTCTAAAGTGAAGTCGATCCAAAATGAAAAGGAGGTTCATGGCCAAGGGTAAAGATATCAGAATTCTAGTGATTTTGGAATGTACCTGTTGTGTTCGAAAGGGTATCAATAAAGAATCGCCTGGTATTTCTAGATATATTACTCAAAAGAATCGACACAATACACCCAATCGATTAGAATTGAGAAAATTCTGTTGCTATTGTAAAAAGTATACGATTCATGGGGAAATAAAGAAATAGAGGGAACATAATGCACGTGCGATTTTTTCAAGGAACGGAACTTAACATATATAATATAAATATAATATAAAACAAATCCTCTTTTGGTCGGATCTGAAATGAATAAGAAACCAAAATAGAAGTGTATTTTCTAGATTATTTTCTCTATTTATACATAAGGAATAAACAAACCATGGATAAATCCAAACAACTTTTTCGTAAATCCAAGCGATCTTTTCGTAGGCGTTTACCCCCAATAGGATCGGGGGATCGAATCGATTATAGAAACATGAGTTTAATTAGTCGATTTATTAGTGAACAAGGAAAAATCTTATCTAGACGGGTGAATAGGTTGACCTTGAAACAACAACGATTAATTACTATTGCTATAAAACAAGCTCGTATTTTATCTTCGTTACCTTTTCGTAATAATGAGAAACAATTGGATAGGGCGGAATCGATCCCTAGAACCAAAAATAAATAGATATACTCCTCAAAACTCCAATAGGAACTCAAGCTCAGTTTCCTGTTTTGCTCAAAAACCCTAGAATCCCTATTGGATTCTTGTGTTATAAAAAAGGATAAATGGGGAAGAAATCTTTTTTTCTTGAAAGATGTTCGTTTATTTATACTACTCATTCCCGGAGTTCATTCTCCGGGAAATTCTGTTTCAATCATTCCTGTATAATAGATTCTATTCAGATTCTTTATCTTCCTTTATTTTATTTTTGATTCATTATTTTATTGGAAATCGTATAAAAACAATTCTTATTTGATAAGGCTATTTGCGCAAGTATTTTACGATTCAGAAGCAATTGTCTCTTGTACAGATTGTGTATGAATTTGCTATAACTATAGGATACCCTATCCTCACGAGTTATTGCATTTATACGAGTGATCCACAAACGACGAAAATCTCTCTTTTTCCCGTTCCTATCTCGATGAGAGGAAACCAAAGCTCTTATTCTTTGTTGAGTAGTTGTTCGAGTAAGTCTTGAATGAGCCCCTATAAAAGTTGATGCAAATAAACGAATTTTTTTTCGACGTCTCCGAGCTGTATATCCTCGTTTAACTCTGGTCATTGAATCAAATGAAATTTTATTGGATAACTAATGGATTTCTATTCTTTAAGTCATCCTTTTCCTCCGGTCGATTAATAACAAAACGGATTCTTCCAATATATAAAATATAAATTCCAATGGCTTTTGCTACTATGACCTTCCCAACCACAATTTTTTCTTTATTCCAGGTATCTCATCTGGAAATAAAATACTACTAAATAAAAAAGAATAGTGGGTTCCCTCGTTTCTATGGCAACTTCTGAAACGGTGAGGTTCTCTCTATACACCGGAGCCTCTTCTTTCATTTCATCAAATTTGATTGTGAACTTGTATAGTTCACACTCTTTGGCTCTACCCATCTATTTTTCAATTCTAATTTAAAAATCATAAATAGTCCTTTTCACAAAAAAGCTATACATACAGTGACGGCATTCAATTCTGAAAGTTGGCTGGGCAGCTTACCCTGTTAGTCCGTTTTTTCAAGAATAAGAGCATAACCTTTTAACTTCTTATAAAACTATTTCCTCCGCTTAATGGATAACTATTTGTTACCAATGGAGAATTGCTTCTCATATCAAACGGAGTGGTTGGATTTGCACCAATAGAAACCATAAATTCCATATTAGGTAGATGAGAGATTTTCATTTTTAGATATTATTCATTGGTATAAAGAATTGTTTTTTTTTCATTTCTTAAAACTCATTATCTAAAATGAACGAGTCGCACATACACCCTAGTACATGTTCCTCGACGCTGAGGACATCCTCGAAGAGCGGGAGATTTCGTGACATTTCTTATTGGCTGCCTTGCGTTTCTAATAAGTTGTTTAATGGTTGGCATGTCGTGTCTATAGAATCTCATTCTAGATAGAATAGAGCGAGTTGGCTTAGATCGATCTTAACCTGATGGTTGATGATTATGAATGATTTTTTTTTCAATAAAAATCACGGAAAATTTCAATATTTAGAATTTATAGGAAATCCCCAGTATTTTCATTTTCGACCGCTACAAGATCAACGATGCCATAAGCTTGGGCTTCTGTTGCTGACATAAAAACATCCCTTTCCATATCTTCGGATATAACCCATAGGGGGTTGCCCGTTCTTTGTACATAAACTTTTGTGAGGGTTTCGCGAAGCTTCAATAGTTCTTCTGCTTCCAGGATAAATTCCCCTGCCTGTGCTTCATAAAAAGAACTAGCAGGTTGGTGAATCATAACCCTGATGATATCATGATATAACATCATGAACGGTTCTTCTATCTCTATCTTGCACGATTGGATTCAAATAGGGTCAAAAAAAAATAGAATGAAACAACCGTACGGGCATCTTTTGTACATTGCATACGGCTCTGCAATGGGATTTCTTTTCTATAGCTTTTCTATAGAAGAAATTCTATCGTTAAATGATCCATTTACCACCCTTCCTTTCATAAAAAAAATACTATGATGGTTCTGTTGCTTTATCTATTTATCTCGTCTGTGGTTTAGCAATCCCAAAGTTTCTTTTTGATACGATCCGAGAAGGAGAAGATGATTTTTTTCCTTTTTTTACTATTTCTCTCATAACATAAAGACAAGAAATAGACTTCTGGTGTGGAAGAAAAAGAGTTTGTGACGCTGAAATTGACTCTTGACACATAAGATCAAATTGGGAATAACCCTTCTTTCATACTACTATCTCGATACAAAATCTCATGTTATAAAAAAAACAAGAATGTTTGTTCATATCGAATTCGAAGTGCCATGCTATTATTACTTATTCTTTACTATGATTCATATTCGATACAGCGAAGGCAGAGTCTTCTTTTTTTTTTTTTGAATCTAAAATAAAAACTCATTGGCGCCAAGCGTGAGGGAATGCTAGACGTTTGGTAATTTCTCCTCCGACCAGAATGAAAGATCCCATTGAAGCGGCTAATCCCATGCATATTGTATGTACATCCGGTGATACAAATTGCATAGTATCATAAATAGATATTCCTGGTATTACCCATCCGCCTGGAGAGTTTATAAACAAATAAAGATCCCTAGTATTATCTTCTATGCTGAGATATACCATGAGACCAACAAGTTGATTTGAGATCTCGCTATCAACCTCTTGGCCTAAAAAAAGTAATCTTTCTCGATGAAGTCGGTTGATTAGGGTCAAATTGTGTCCCTGAGGAACCGTACGTGCACCTTTGGATGCATACGGTTCGAAAGAATTGCGAAAAAAGCAATGTGTCGATTCCAGTCCTATTTCTTTTTTTTTTACAGGAGTTTTGGCCTCTTCTTCTTCTATAATATAGAAAATAAAAAAAGAATTTTATGAACTTATTAAACTAACTTCTCATTGATGTATTGTTTCATCGAAATTCAAATTACGATGTAATTTTCTTGTTCTTGAGTGGACCCTTTCAATTCTTTTAGGTTCTTGTTCTACTCCGGAGGAAGATTTGCCCGAATTCCATTTGGGCATATAGGGCAAATGGTTTCAGTACCACTTTTTTTCTATTTGTTTCATTAAACTATTCAATGTATTCATCATACTACATAGTAAGTCTAATCCATAGAATAGATAATAGAAGATTCTATTATATTTCATTACTAATGAATTTCCTAATTTATGAATAATTGAATTAGATTTCTATTTGATTTTTATATTCTATTATATTCTATATTTGAATTATGATAATTGGTATTCTCTGAACGGAGCCTGGATACTTTATTTTATCAGTCCAAGTAAACCATCAATTATTCTAATTGATAATATGGATTCCCAATTAGGAATTCTTGTGCTTCACGCTCCGAATTATAGATGATATCTATTGGATTGGGCGAAACATATACTACTTGATCGGGGGAGATAACGGGGAAATGCCATATGACCAATATGTCTGACAAGTCGCACTATACGTCAACCCAAACTGCATCTTCCTCTCCAGGACTCCGAAAAGGAACTTTTGGGACACCAATGGGCATGAAAATTAAGAAAAAATGAAGTACTATACTTTACTTTAATATGGAAACGTAACAATGGATTTGTGGCCGATTGTTTGAAGTTCAAATGATTTCAAAGAATACACAAAACCCTCCCATTGCATATTGGTACTTATTGGGTATAGAATAAGATCTGTTTCTCTTTGTTCTTATAAGGAAAAGAAAGGAATACAAATTAATATTCATTCTTTCCTATACAAAATATGCCAAACAGGTAAAGTACACGGTCTAGTCTTTTCTAATGCGATAAAGTTGCATAATGTCTATTTTTTTTTTTAGAAAGGGGTATTTACATGGGTTTGCCTTGGTATCGTGTTCATACTGTTGTATTGAATGATCCCGGTCGATTGCTTTCTGTCCATATAATGCATACAGCTCTAGTTTCTGGTTGGGCCGGCTCAATGGCTCTCTATGAATTAGCGGTTTTTGATCCCTCTGACCCTGTTCTTGATCCAATGTGGAGACAAGGCATGTTCGTTATACCTTTCATGACTCGTTTAGGAATAACCAATTCGTGGGGGGGCTGGAGTATTTCAGGAGGAACTATAACGAATCCGGGCATTTGGAGTTATGAAGGCGTCGCAGGGGCACATATTTTGTTTTCTGGCTTGTGCTTCTTGGCAGCTATCTGGCATTGGGTTTATTGGGACCTAGAAATATTCTCTGATGAACGTACGGGAAAACCTTCTTTGGATTTGCCCAAGATCTTTGGAATTCATTTATTTCTCTCAGGAGTAGCTTGCTTTGGCTTTGGTGCATTTCATGTAACAGGCTTATATGGTCCTGGAATATGGGTGTCTGATCCTTATGGACTCACTGGAAAAATACAATCTATAAATCCAGCGTGGGGTGCGGAAGGTTTTGATCCTTTTGTTCCGGGGGGAATAGCTTCTCATCATATTGCAGCAGGTACATTGGGCATATTAGCGGGTCTATTCCATCTTAGTGTCCGTCCGCCTCAACGTCTATACAAAGGATTACGCATGGGTAATATTGAAACTGTACTTTCCAGTAGTATTGCTGCTGTTTTTTTTGCAGCTTTCATTGTTGCTGGAACTATGTGGTATGGTTCAGCAACTACTCCAATCGAATTATTTGGCCCCACTCGTTATCAATGGGATCAGGGGTACTTCCAGCAAGAAATATATAGAAGAGTTGGGGCCGGACTGGCCGAAAATCTGAGTTTATCGGAAGCTTGGTCTAAAATTCCCGAAAAATTAGCTTTTTACGATTACATTGGTAATAATCCGGCGAAAGGGGGATTATTCAGAGCAGGTTCAATGGATAACGGGGATGGAATAGCTGTTGGATGGTTAGGGCACCCCGTATTTAGAGATAAAGAAGGGCGCGAACTCTTTGTACGTCGTATGCCTACTTTTTTTGAAACATTTCCAGTAGTTTTAGTAGATGGAGACGGAATCGTGAGGGCCGATGTTCCTTTTAGAAGGGCAGAATCCAAGTATAGTGTTGAACAAGTGGGAGTAACTGTTGAATTCTATGGTGGCGAACTCAACGGAGTCATTTATAGTGATCCTGCTACTGTGAAAAAATATGCTAGACGTGCCCAATTAGGTGAAATTTTTGAATTAGACCGGGCTACTTTGAAATCCGATGGTGTTTTTCGTAGCAGCCCAAGGGGTTGGTTCACTTTTGGGCATGCTACGTTTGCTTTGCTCTTCTTTTTCGGACACATTTGGCACGGGGCCAGAACCTTGTTTAGAGATGTTTTTGCCGGTATTGATCCAGATTTGGATGCTCAAGTAGAATTTGGAACATTCCAAAAACTTGGAGATCCTACTACAAGAAGACAAGTAATCTGATCTTTTTCTTATTTTATTTTAGATATTAATTGAATCTATTATCTATTTCCTATTTTCTAATATCTTCTATTCTAATATCTTATATTAGAAGAATATAGAAAAATTAGAAATTGAATAGTAATAAGATATTACTATACTCTATAGTTATGCAATACTAGAGTATATTAGAATATAGTAATAGTAAATGATCCAAAATGAATAGGTGTGGAAGCTATAATTGTAAACCACGATCGAATCTATGGAAGCATTGGTTTATACATTCCTTTTAGTTTCGACTTTAGGGATCATTTTTTTCGCTATCTTTTTTCGAGAACCGCCTAAAGTTCCAACTAAAAAAATAAAATGATTTTTCATTATTTCCATTGAAGTAATGAGCCCCCACTAGGATAGGGGGGCTCATTACTTCAACTAGTCCCCGTGTTCTTCGAAGGGATCTCTTAATTTTTGGGAGGGTTGCCCAAAAGCGGTATATAAGGCGTACCCAGTAAAGCTTACAAGTAAACCGGATATGAAGATGGCGACTAAGGTTGCTGTTTCCATTTTTTAGAAAATTTCAAGATCACAATGGATCGCGATAATGTCGTTTATTTACAACTACAACGGAATGGTATACAAAGTCAACAGATTACAACCCATGAGAAAAGAGGATTTATGGCTACAAAAACCGCTGAGAGTAGTTCTAGATCTGGGCCAAGACGAACTGGCGTAGGGAATTTATTGAAACCATTGAATTCGGAATATGGAAAAGTAGCTCCAGGGTGGGGGACTACACCACTTATGGGAGTCGCAATGGCTCTATTTGCAATATTTCTATCTATTATTTTGGAAATTTATAATTCATCAGTTTTACTGGATGGAATTTCAATGAATTAGTTTCTAAAAATTAGGACTTCCTAAAATACCGAATATTTCAACTTCAGATTACTGAAAACTTGTATTTATAGACATTCTGGTAGTTCGATCGTGAGATTTATTTGTTTCGATATTGAATTTCCGGAATATGAGCGTGTGACTTGTTATAATTGATCCTATTGATAATACAGAGAATGAATCTGTCATCTCTCTAAAGATGATTTTACTCGTCAGATATTTATTCTAGTCTCTGGAGCACGGACTATATAGAATAGATCAATAAAAGAAATATTTCAACTATGATTCATACTTATTATTCAGACCTCGTAACCGGACTAAAAAAAAAAATGGAAAGAGGCCTTTTCTAAATCCAACAATTTTTTCCTTCCAACTTTCTCTATATTTTGTTGAGTTATTACATTCATTGAAGAAGTGATGATCAAATGGTTTTAACTCAGAGAACCTTTGAGTTTAGCTGAAATCATCGTGGTTCTAGTATGAATCTGAGGTTTCAATTGATTTATAGGGTCTCAACAAGAAAATTCCTATAAAAAAGGAAAAAAAATAGGGAAGAGAAGATTCAAGAGGCCTGTCACGATTAAAATAAAAAAAGATGGATGAGCCAACTTGAGATTGTATTTCTTGGCATTATCATCACAAAGAAGAAATTCCGGATTTTCCTTACTTCACTTCGTATATTTGGGTCAAATCGAGTCAAGAGGCTAAGCTCCAAGAAGTTGAAAACTCTCTATTCCATATCCGTTGAAACCAGTATTTGTGTGTTTCGCTTTGAGCCGTACGAGATGAAATTCTCATATACGGTTCTAAGAGGGGGAATCCCTCTTGGGTTACCTATCTCAATAAAGTATATGATTGGTTCGAGGAACGTCTCGAGATTCAAGCAATTGCAGATGATATAACTAGTAAATATGTTCCTCCTCATGTCAACATATTTTATTGTCTAGGGGGAATTACGCTTACTTGTTTTTTAGTACAAGTAGCTACGGGTTTTGCTATGACCTTTTACTATCGTCCAACTGTTACAGAGGCTTTTTCCTCTGTTCAATACATAATGACTGAGGCTAACTTTGGTTGGCTAATTCGATCAGTTCATCGATGGTCAGCAAGTATGATGGTTCTAATGATGATCTTGCACGTATTTCGTGTGTATCTTACAGGTGGGTTTAAAAAACCCCGCGAATTGACTTGGGTTACAGGGGTGGTTCTGGCTGTATTGACCGCATCTTTTGGCGTAACTGGTTATTCCTTACCTCGGGACCAAATTGGCTATTGGGCAGTAAAGATTGTAACAGGCGTGCCTGAGGCTATACCTATAATAGGATCACCTTTGGTAGAATTATTACGTGGAAGCGCTAGTGTGGGCCAATCCACTTTGACTCGTTTTTATAGTTTACATACTTTTGTATTGCCTCTTCTTACTGCCGTATTTATGTTAATGCACTTTCCAATGATACGTAAGCAAGGTATTTCGGGTCCTTTATAGAGAAGAAAGATTCTAGATATTTGTAATTTATCATATCGGGGAGGAACAAGAGTTTTTCTTTGCTACAAATATGGATTATTGAAAAATAAAGCATGTTATTTGGATACTTCTCTTCAACTATTAGTTATTTTATTGTTGATTTAATACGAATAGTTGAAGCATATTTTCCTAAAAGATAAAAGAGGATGGATTATGGGAGTGTGTGGCTTGAACTATTGATTGTCCATGCAGATATAAAATTTTATCTGCCACGTTGAAATTCACAATCCAATGTGTCTCTGTATCCAACCATCACGTAGGCCGGTTCGCTTGAGGAGAATCTTTTCTATGATCATACTCGAATCATGTGATACATGAAAAGGCTCCGTGAGATCCTAGAATCAGTAATGTGGCATGATCCAAGGTTCTATCTATTCCACTTTGTTTGATTTTTCTTTTTTTTTTTCAATTTATTAAAATTTCTAATTCTACTCATTAGTATTTTGTATGAATTCTATAGTAATCTTAGTAAGTTTCTTATAGTATGTAGATGCATCCATTTCCTTTGCATCGATCCTGATCTATAATACTATCGGAGTGAAATAAGGGATCTAAGGAAGAACAGAGGCTAGACTTTATTAGTAACAAGTAAAAACTGTGTGTTTTTTTATGTAATAAAAAGGAGATGTTGGGGGGGATAAATACCAACCAAAAGACATGAGACAATCCAAAAAGCACTTGATCATGATCAAATTTGTAAGCCTACTTGGATATTGAGCATTTCCTTGTCAGAACTGAATTTTTTGCAACTCAGGGAAATGAAATAGGAGAAATCTTTTCTTACTATTTCTTACTATAGAGTATTATATATGTAGATATGTAGGAAGTATAGATTTTCTATGGATCTATTGCTGTGATTCTTGCTCGAGCCGGATGATAAAAAATTATCATGTCCGGTTCCTTTGGGGGATGGATCCACAAAAATTCACCTATCCAAATAACAAAGAAACCCAATTTGAATGATCCTGTATTAAGAGCTAAATTAGCTAAAGGAATGGGGCATAATTATTATGGAGAACCCGCATGGCCCAATGATCTCTTATATATTTTTCCAGTAGTAATTCTAGGCACTATTGCATGTAATGTGGGCTTAGCAGTCCTAGAGCCGTCAATGATTGGTGAACCGGCGGATCCTTTTGCAACTCCGTTGGAAATATTACCCGAATGGTACTTCTTTCCTGTATTTCAAATACTTCGCACAGTACCCAATAAGTTATTGGGTGTTCTTTTAATGGTTTCAGTACCAACAGGATTATTGACAGTACCTTTTTTGGAGAATGTCAATAAATTCCAAAATCCATTTCGTCGTCCAGTAGCTACAACAGTCTTTTTGATCGGTACCGCAATAGCTCTTTGGTTAGGTATTGGAGCAACTTTACCTATTGAAAAATCCTTAACTTTAGGTCTTTTTTAAATTGATTCAACTCCGAAATACTACGACATAAGTATCTAGGGAAGATTCCCTTATGGATCTTCCCTAGATACATCGATCTTATTATGATCTATTCTCTAAATATATGGATCGTGTCAGAGATTAGAAACTCATTCTCCTCTTTTCTCTTTCTCAAAAAATGAAAGAATTTCAATGGATTTCAAATGAAAAATTTTTATTAGGTAAATTGATTGCAAAATGCTTCTGTAGAGTACCCAATATATGTTTGACATCTTCTATGCAAAAATATTCCATTTTCATAAGATCTTCTTGACTATGACTCAAAAGGTCCGATAATGTATGTATATTGGACCTTTTGAGACAATTATAGGTCTTGGAAGATAATTCTGATTGGTCAATAAAAATACATGTTAATGAAATTCCTTTTTTGTTTTTCTGAAAATTAGTGAATCTGTCTTGAAAGGAAAAAAGGGATAGATTCCATCTGTTTTTATTTTCTTCGAAATTCATATCCTCTTCCTCGGCATGTAGAAACGGAATGAATAAATCAATCAAATTACGAGAAGCTTCATAAAGTGCTTCTTTAGGAGTTAAACTCCCATTCGTCCATATTTCCAGAAAGAGTATCTCTTGTTTTTCATTCCCATTACCATAAGAATGAATACTATGATTCGCATTTCGAACAGGCATGGAAACACTATCTATAAGATAACTTACATTGTGAGAACTGTTTGTGGATTTCAAACGATATCCGCGATCTCTCTTGATTTGTAATTCAATACACAAATTCATTGGTTCTGTCAGGTTAGCTATATGTTGTGCCGTGTCAACTATTTCTACAGAAGGTGGTGAAATGATATCTTGAGCGGTTATACATTTTGGACCCCTTACGCAAATGGATGCGTCCCTAACTCCATATAGATTACTTCTCAATACAATTTCTTTTAGATTTATTAAAATCTCATGTACTGATTCTTCAATACCTGCTATCATAGAATATTCATGCAGCACATTTTCAAATGTTGCACATGTGATACATGTTCCTTCTATTTCTCCAAGCAAAGCCCTTCGCATGGCAATACCTATGGTATCAGCTTGACCTTTCATAAGCGGAGACAGAACGAAGCGACCATAATACAGACGCTTGCTTTCTATTCTTGATTCAACACATTTCCACCGTACTGTTCGAGCGGATCCTGCTATTTCTTCTCGAACCATACTATTATTTTATTTATGATTATTGGATCAGATCGTTAAATCATTTCTTTTTCTTGCAATTTATTGAATTCTTATTTCTACACACGTCTTTTTTTGGGAGGGCGACATCCATTATGTGGCATAGGTGTTACATCACGTACGAAACTTAATAGCATCCCGCTTCTGCGAATGGCTCGTAATGCCGCATCTCTCCCGAGACCCGGACCCTTTATCATAACCTCTGCTCGTTGCATACCCTGATCCATTACGGTACGAATAGCATTAATAGTGGTTGCTTGAGCAGCATAAGGTGTTCCTTTTCTTGTGCCTTTAAATCCAGAAGTACCTGCCGAAGCCCAAGAAACCACTCGACCTCGTACGTCTGTAACAGTTACAATAGTATTGTTGAAACTCGCTTGAACATGAATAACTCCTTTTGGTATTCTACGTTCATTCTTATGTAAACCAATACGTGCATTCTTACGTAAACCAATTTTTGTTATGGGTTTTATCATATTTCATTATATCATATTCATAAGAATAAAAAGAAGAATCAGAAAGATATAGGAATATCCATTTCATAGGAAAACAAATACATGGGTTTTGATGTGAAAAAGTTCTTTATTTAGAAGGATTACCCCTGTCTCTGTTTATGTCTTGGATTGGAACAAATTACTCTAATTCGCCCTCGTCTACGAATCAGGCGACATTTTTCACAAATTTTACGAACAGAAGCCCTTATTTTCATATTTCTCATTCCTTACCTTCATTCTGAATTTATTTTTTGGAAACAAAAAGAAGTTGATTTCATTTTTGAACTTCAAATCATATCCCCTACGAAGGGGATGTTTAAAAGAAGGATCTAATCGTTCGAATCTTTTTTGCGAAGTCTATAAATTATACGTCCCCTGGTTGAATCATAACGACTCATTTCAATTTTGACTCTATCTCCGGGTAATATACGTATAAAACTGCGCCGGATTCTTCCTGAAATATAACCTAGAATTTGATCTTGATTATCTAACCGAACTCGGAACATACCGTTGGGAAGTGATTCAGTAATGGAACCCTCATGAATCAATTTTTGTTCTTTCATTCCAGGGAACCCCCTTTAAGTATCAACTAATAGAGGAAGAGTTCTATAATTCACTTCTCTTCTATATTTTACAAATAGTAAGTTATAGAGAAAATTAGGGTACCCCAGGAGAATTACCATATATAACACAAAATTTCTCCTCCAATTTTTTCTATCCGAGCTTCTCGATCTGTCATTATACCTCGAGAAGTAGAAAGAATTACAATCCCCATTCCCCCTAAAATCTTAGGAATTTGTTTATAGTTGGAATAGATTCGTATACCGGGTCGGCTGATACGTTTTAAAATGATTTTCTTTCCTTTCCTAATCTTTCTATGTTGTAAGGTTGAAACCAAGAAATTTTTTTGACTTTCTTTATGTTTTCGAACGTTTTCAATAAAACCTTCTCGTAAAAGTATTTTCACAATGTTTTTCGTGATATTAGCAGATACTATTTGAACTCTTCCCTTTTGGTGCATGTCAGCATTTCTTATAGAAGTTATTAGATCGGCAATAATGTCCCTACCCATGACGAACTATAGTTATTGGTGCTTCCTCATTTTAATATAATCAACATGCTTCTTTTTTGTTTGATTTCTTTTTTTTTTTGAATTAGAAAATTCTAAATAGTTATTAGAAATTTAAAGTATATGCATAAGAAACAATCTATTAATTGGATTTATTTAAGATATTTTCATATTCTATAAAGATATATGCTTTTTTAACCTATCTACTAGTCTGATTTAGAAGACTATAAGACTTCTGGCGCTAATGAAATTATTTTAGTAAAATTCAACTGTCTCAATTCCCGCGCAATCGCACCAAAAATCCGAGTTCCTTTTGGATTTCCTTCTTGATCAATGATAACCGCTGCATTGTCATCATATCGTATTATCATGCCGTTGGCACGTTTGAGTTCTTTACACGTGCGCACAATCACAGCTCTAATTACTTCTGATCTTTCTAGAGGCATGTTGGGCACTGCTTCTTTGATTACAGCAACAATAATATCACCAATATGAGCATATCGGTGATTTCCAGTTCCTATGATTCGAATACACATCAATTCTTGAGCTCCACTGTTATCCGCTACATTCAAAAGGGTCTGAGGTTGAATCATATCATTTTAATTTGAATCTATTATCTCATGTAAGGGAAAAAGAAGATATTGTCTGTCCAGAGATAAAGAAATTCACGGTTATTTTTTCCTTCTCAATATTCCTTTACTTTTGTTTACCTATCTTGCAATAACAAATTGAGTTCGTATAGGCATTTTGCATGCAGCTATTTTCATAGACGCTTTGGCTACAGTTTCTGATATTCCACCCATTTCATAAAGTATTCGACCCGGTTTCACAACGGATACCCAATATTCGGGGGATCCCTTGCCCGAACCCATACGTGTTTCCGTAGGTCTTACTGTAACAGGTTTATCGGGAAAGATACGTACCCATATCTTTCCACCACGACGCGCATATCGTGTCATTGCTCTTCGCCCTGCTTCTATTTGTCTAGCTGTGATCCAAGAAGGTTCAAGTGCCTGAAGAGCGTATCTTCCAAAACAAATATGCTTGCCTCGGCAAGATATTCCCTTCATTCTACCTCTATGTTGTTTACGAAATCTGGTTCTTTTGGGGTTATAGTTGATGGTTTTTTATGAATTCCATCTCTACTGCAGAACCGGACATGAGAGTTTCTTCTCATCCAGCTCCTCGCGAATGAAATTATTCAATAATCTGACATATACACATGTATTTATGTATTTCATTCTATCAAACGAATATACTAATATTCCCTTTTTTTAGTGAATTTGGTACTGTTACATAGGGAGTTTTATCAATATGAAATTTTAGAAAGTATTTGACTTTACCTCTATTGAATCATGCCCAAAGTTATCTAATATATGAAATATGAATTAAATTGTGAAATGAAAGAAAGAAAGGATTCGCGGGCGAATATTGGCTCTTTCCTCTTTATTTCTATGGTCAATTCATGACTATTCAGAAGAAATCTTTTTTTTTGGTTCATTCCGCCATCCTACCCAATGAATAATAAGGATTGATCTGTTTTCAATAAAATCCTATGTAGTCACAGGTTCCATCGTTCCCATAGCTTCTCCATTTATGCTTAGGCCTGAACTCTGCAATGGAGCTTACAACAAAATATTTTATTTATTTTCGAGTGAATTTCCTCAGTTTTTATTAACTCGAAGCTCGATTCAATTCTTCATCTATTTTCTATTATTTCGATTTTTCTAGCTTATTCGTGTCTATATTTATATTGATTAGATTCTTATTTGTATCTTTCTTATTCTATTGTAATATTTCATCGTATATTTTGTCTATTTATTTCAATATTGATGTTGATGCTTTATCACACTGCCTTTTTTATGGAGTGATTCTTCATAAACCATACATATGGGAATCATATATCATTGAGATCTTTATTCTCTCTTTCTATCATCTTTCCGTTTTTTCTACATCCCTTTTCAAATTCATAATCAAATTTCTTTTTCTGAAAAGAATTTCAGTTGCTACAACTCTATGATTGATTTAATCTTGATTTCATCATAGAGTGACTGTTTCTTGGGATCTCGATAATACGAAGCAATAAGTTGGTTATTAGTTTTGAGCTTCTTTAGTTTGAATAGTTGCTAAGTTTATAGTGGGGTCAACCTGTTTTTTTTTTTTAATCTCAATTCTAAACTTTAAATAAAAAATTAACGAGTCACACACTAAGCATAGCAATTCTATTCAATATAAATAAAGTGTCAATCAAATTTTTATTTAACCTTATAGAATTCAAATTGCTATTTTTTTTTTTAGAGTTTCAAAATTTTTCTATCGCTAAACATAATGGCGAGATAAAGAAGGGTCCATTATTTTTATTCTTGGGTTGCAAATATCCAAATTTTGATGCCTAAGACTCCATAGATAGTTCTAATTGTATGAGAACAGTGATCAATTTTAGCGTGAATTGTTTGTAAGGGAACTCTGCCTTCTCTGATCCATTCGACACGTGCAATCTCTTTTCCGTCGATACGCCCTGCAATTTGCACTTGAATTCCTTTTGTACCTGTTTGTTCAGTTAATTCAATAGCTTTTTTCATTGCTTTTCGAAACGAAACTCTATTTTTTAATTGTAAAGCTATGTATTCTGCAAGAAT